TGCATCCAGCAGGAATTGAACCTACGAATTTGCCAATTATGAGTTGGGCGCTTTAACCATTCAGCCATGGATGCTTAACAGGGCTCATCGTACATCGTGAATAACCAAATTCCAATTGAAATGAAATCTTTAGGAGGAATCAATGAAAATCTTTAGGAGGAATCAATGAAACGACATCAATTCAAATCCTGGATCTTCGAATTGAGAGAGATCAAGAATTCTCACTATTTCTTAGATTCATGGATCAAATTCGATTCAGTGGGATCTTTCACTCCCATTTTTTTCCACCAAGAACGTTTTATGAAACTCTTTGACCCCCGAATTTGGAGTATCCTACTTTCACGTGATTCACAGGGTTCAACAAGCAATCGATATTTCACGATCAAAGGTGTAGTACTGCTTGTAGTAGCGGTCCTTATATCTCGTATTAACAATCGAAAGATGGTCGAAAGAAAAAATCTCTATTTGATGGGGCTTCTTCCTATACCTATGAATTCCATTGGACCCAGAAATGAGACATTGGAAGAATCTTTTTGGTCTTCCAATATCAATAGGTTAATTGTTTCGCTCCTGTATCTTCCAAAAGGGAAAAATATTTCTGAGAGTTGTTTCATGGATCCGCAAGAGAGTACTTGGGTTCTCCCAATAAATAAAAAGCGTATCATGCCTGAATCGAACCGGGGTTCGCGGTGGTGGAGGAACCAGATCGGAAAAAAGAGGGATTCTAGTTGTAAGATAGCTAATGAAACCGTAGCTGGAATTGAGATCTCATTCAAAGAGAAAGATAGCAAATATCTGGAGTTTCTTTTTTTATCCTATACGGATGATCCGATCCGCAAGGACCATGATTGGGAATTGTTTGATCGTCTTTCTCCGAGGAAGAAGCGAAACATAATCAACTTGAATTCGGGACAGCTATTCGAAATCTTAGGGAAAGACTTGATTTGTTATCTCATGTCTGCTTTTCGTGAAAAAAGACCAATGGAAGGGGAGGGTTTCTTCAAACAACAAGGAGCTAATGATATTGAGCATGTTTCCCATCTCTTCTCGAGAAAGAAGCGGGGCATTTCTTTGCAAAATTGTGCTCAATTTCATATGTGGCAATTCCGCCAAGATCTCTTCGTTAGTTGGGGGAAGAATCAGCACGAATCGGATTTTTTGAGGAACGTATCGAGAGAGAATTGGATTTGGTTAGACAATGTGTGGTTGGTAAACAAGGATCGGTTTTTTAGCAGGGTACGGAATGTATTGTCAAATATTCAATATGATTCCACAAGATCTATTTTCGTTCAAGTAACGGATTCTAGCCAATCGAAAGGATCTTCTGATCAATCCAGAGATCATTTCGATTCCATTAGAAATGAGGATCACACATTGATCGATCAAACAGAGATTCAGCAACTAAAAGAAAGATCGATTCTTTGGGATCCTTCCTTTCTTCAAACGGAACGAACAGAGATAGAATCAGATCGATTCCCGAAATGCCTTTTTGGATCTTCCTCAATGTCCAGGCTATTCACGAAACGTGAGAAGCAGATGAATAATCATCTGCTTCCGAAAGAAATCGAAGAATTTCTTGGGAATCCTACAAGATCAATTCGTTCTTTTTTCTCTGACAGATGGTCAGAACTTCATCTGGGTTCGAATCCTACTGAGAGGTCCACTAGAGATCAGAAATTTTTGAAGAAAAAACAAGATGTTTCTTTTGTCCCTTCCAGGCGATCGGAAAATAAAGAAATGGTTGATATATTCAAGATAATTACGTATTTACAAAATACCGTCTCAATTCATCCTATTTCATCAGATCCGGGATGTGATATGGTTCCGAAGGATGAACCAGATATGGACAGTTCCAATAAGATTTCATTCTTGAACAAAAATCCATTTTTGGATTTATTTCATTTATTCCATGACTGGAACAAAGGGGGATACACGTTACACCACGATTTTGAATCAGAAGAGAAATTTCAAGAAATGGCAGATCTATTCACTCTATCAATAACCGAGCCGGATCTGGTGTATCATAGGGGATTTGCCTTTTCTATTGATTCCTACGGGTTGGATCAAAAAAAATTCTTGAATGAGGTATGCAACTCCAGAGATGAATCGAAAAAGAAATCTTTATTGGTTCTACCTCCTCTTTTTTATGAGGAGAATGAATCTTTTTATCGAAGGATCAGAAAAAAATTGGTCCGGATCTACTGCGGGAATGATTTGGAAGATCCAAAACTAAAAACCGCGGTATTTGCTAGCAACAACATCATGGAGGCAGTCAATCAATATAGATTGATCCGAAATCTGATTCAAATCCAATATAGCACCTATGGGTACATAAGAAATGTATCGAATCGATTCTTTTTAATGAATAGATCCGACCGCAACTTCGAATATGGAATTCAAAGGGATCAAATAGGAAATGATACTCTGAATCATATAATTCTAATGAAATATACGATCAACCAACATTTATCGAATTTGAAAAAGAGTCAGAAGAAATGGT